TCAATTTCGAAATGAATTGTCTTTTTTTAATTGAGATTCCCAATAAACAATAAGAATAAGACTTATTGGAATAGAATTAGGTACTAGGTTTCATGTGAATTGCGAAATACCTCTTTTGTTGCAACACCTCTCCTTTGGACTAAAAGGGGGAAGGAAGAAAGGAAGTGAGTAACACTAATTCCTCATCCTCAAATCAGTCCTTCCCGCAGGTTAGTTTCTCAACGAATAAGTAATTGTGTGGGAACGATATTTTGATATAATGTGAAAAAGCAACCTGCAAGTCCAATACGCGAAAAGAAATATGTATTTCCCCTATTTCTTTTTCTTTTCTCGGATTAAACAAAAGGATTCGCAAATAAAAGCGCCAATGCTACAACCAATCCATAAATTGTTAAAGCTTCCATAAAGGCCAAACTAAGCAATAAAGTACCTCGTATTTTTCCCTCTGCCTCGGGCTGTCTCGCAATACCCTCTACAGCTTGGCCCGCAGCAGTACCTTGACCAATTCCAGGCCCAATAGAAGCAAGTCCTACAGCCAATCCAGCAGCAATAACGGAAGCGGCAGAAATCAGTGGATTCATGATAAGTTCCTCACACAAAAAAAAAGAAATGGTTAATGATACAATCAACCAATGAATTATGACTTAATTATTCTATTGCTAATATTCATCTAGTCAAAATAACTAAAAACTCCAAATTGAAATAGAAATAAGAATATTATTGAATCATTAGATCATTAGAAAGACTTCATCTTTTTTATTTCCTATTTGTAGAGTCTTTCCGAATCAATCCAACTTGAGTTTTTTCATTTCCTTTTCGAATCATTCTTCGAAACATCTAATCTACAAGAGTTAACTTATAGCCATTGGATTACACATCATACCTGGCGCGACCCCTCTCTACTAACCAACTCCCCTTTAGTTGAAACTTCTCGAAGATCGTTTTTCTATTATCGTAGACTCTATTTGTATATTTAGAAAATAGAAAGAGATTATCCTGATAGAATAGAGTATCTTGAGCCACACATATATTGCCTTGATCTAAGCTAAAAAAAGGACTCTTTCTAAGACTAATCAATGATGGCCCTCCATGGATTCGCCTATATAAGCTGCGGCTAAAGTTGCAAAAATAAGAGCCTGAATACCGCTTGTAAATAATCCGAGGAACATGACAGGTATAGGAACCACTAAAGGTACTAAAGAAACAAGAACAAGAACGACTAGTTCATCCGCTAATATATTTCCGAAAAGTCGAAAACTAAGTGATAGAGGTTTTGTGAAATCTTCTAAGATGTTAATGGGTAAAAGAATTGGAGTTGGTTGAATGTATTTACCAAAATAACCTAATCCTTTTTTTGTAAGACCCGCATAGAAATAGGCTACCGACGTTAGTAAAGCTAAAGCAACAGTAGTATTTATATCATTCGTGGGTGCGGCTAACTCCCCGTGAGGTAACTGTATGATTTTCCAAGGTAAAAGAGCCCCTGACCAATTAGAAACAAAAATAAATAGAAACATAGTCCCAATAAAGGGAACCCAGGGGCGATATTCTTCTCCAATTTGAGTTTTGCTCACGTCTCGAATGAATTCAAGGACATATTCAAAGAAATTCTGACCGCCAGTCGGAATGGTTTGTGGATTCCGAACAGCTATAGCAGCTGAACCTAATAAGATAGCAATTACAACCCAAGAAGTAATAAGTACCTGGCCATGGATTTGGAACCCCCCTATTTGCCAATAGAAATGTTGGCCTACTTCCACACCGGATATATCGTATAACCCCTTTAGCGTGTTGATTGAGTATGATAGAACATTCATATTGTCCTCTGACTGAAATATCACTTTAAAAGAAATTATTTTGATTCAACCATCTATTATCTATTTCTCGACTTGTCTACTTGAATTTTATATTTAGGATACCGATTAATCACATAAAATCCCCAGTCGTTTTTATATATTTTTTGAGATTCAGGAATAGTAACCGATTCTATTATCGAGTTTACGAAGTCAATTTTTGATTTTATCTTGAATCAAGGATTTCTTATATAAGCGGCCCTCACAAATTGCAAATACTAATTTGGTAAGAATTAATCGGATTGAAGCTATAGAATCATCGTTCGCCGGAATCGAAATATCTGCGAGATCCGGATCACAATTTGTATCGATTAAACAAATCGTTGGAATTCCCAAAGTAATACATTCTCGAAGGGCCTTATATTCTTCTTGTTGATCAACGATGATTACAATATCAGGTAACTCTGTCATATATTTAATCCCACCCAGATATCTTTGCAAGTGAGATAATTGTCTCTTCAACATGGCTGCATCTCTCTTCGGAAGACGGGCGAGTCTCCCCGTCTTTTGTTCCACTCTCAAGTCCCTGAATTTTTGAAGTTTCCTTTTTGTAGTGGACCAATTCGTTAACATACCTCCAAGCCACTTTTTATTAACATAATGGGATCGAGCCCTTATTGCAGCCCGTGCTACTGAATCAGCTACTTTCCATTTTGTCCCAACAATTAAAAATTGTTTTCCTCTGCTTGCTGCATCAAAAACTAAATCACAGACCTCTGATAAAAAACGAGCAGTTCTAGTAAGATTTATAATATGAATGCCCTTCCGTTTTGCAGAGATATAAGGTGCCATTCTAGGATTCCATTTCCGAATCCCGTGACCCAAATGAACTCCCGCCTCCATCATCTCTTCCAAATTGATGTTCCAATATCTTCTTGTCATTTCTCCCCACACTTTCCCTTTTTTTATTTAATAAAGAGACGAGGTATCCTGAAATAAGTAATTGTTCCAACGGAACCTTCTTTTCTAAGGCGGATTGGCCATTGATACACAACCCAAACCACTAATTTCTTTCTATTTGTTATTATTTGAATTTCTTTATTTTATTACTAAATTAAATAACCATAACAAATACAGAGAAGATAAAAAGGATGAATCTCTTGTATTAAATCCCAGAAATCATTGTTGTTTTGGTCTATCGTGGAAATTCTTTGAAAGACAAGAATCAAATAATTCTCTATGGTAAAACAAAATATCTCTCATTTCTCCCTCGAATAGATTCTTTTTTTTTGTTTTCAAGGAAATGTTCTTTTGTTGATTTGAACGGTGTACGAATCCCTTGAATCCGGTACCGGCAGGTATCATCCCCCCCAGAACAACGTTTTCTTTTAGTCCTTTCAACCAATCGATCCGGCCCCGGAGAGCTGCTTTTGCTAAAACTCGAGCAGTTTCTTGAAAACTCGCTTCGGATATAAAACTTTGAGTATTTAGAGATGCTCTCGTTATTCCCAATAAGATAGCTCGATAGCAGATCGCTTCTTCCAAAGCGCGCCCCGTTCGTTCCGCCCGCAACAACCCAATTAGTTCTCCGGGCAAAAAAACATTAGACATTCCATCTTCTGAAACCAAGACTTTTGATGTTATTTGACGTACAATAAGTTCTATATGCCTATTATGGATCTGCACCCCCTGGGATCGATAAACCCTTTGGATCCTATTAACCAAAGAAATACGACTTTGCGCCATAGTTAGCTCAGCTCCAATCAAGAATTCCCAAGAATTCCCTAGAATTCTTGTTATATGTTCGTTCCAACCATCAATCCTACTTTCTAGATTCATGGATATTGAATCAATCGAACGAGCTTCTAAGACTTGTTCCACTTTTGGAAGACCTTGTGTTATATCACTAGACCTCGATTTTTCATATATAAATGTAACTAATATATCCCCTCCATAAATGATTTCCCCATAATGCCTTTGAACTCTTGTTCCTGGGGTGGCCAAATAAGGCTTAGCCGATCTTATTACTACAGAGTCAAATTGAACAATTAGAACTTGACCCGATTTTAAGTGCGGTTGGTGTTTGGCTATGCATGCATTTTCGCAAAGAAATTGTCCAAGACAAATTTTTGTGGATGTCTCTTCACAAAAATTGTAATGAAGAAAATACCAATTCAATTTTAATGGATTCAAAATGATGTTACTGCATGGATCGGGATTATAAATTCTCCCATTTTCATCCATTAAATAATATTTAAAATTAAGTACTTGAAAGGTTTGTTTTAAATTGTCAAGTTGTAAATAATTAGTTACCAAGGTCTGATTATGAGTTATTAAATAGTAAAATGAAAAAAAATTCGCAAATTGAAGGGCTGTTCCTAAGGGGCCCAATGAATTCCTAATTGGAATTAGGTGATCTTTTTTAATTGATTCTTTGTGATATTTTACACCGTTGAATGTGAATGGACCTATTCGAAAACAATTGGATGATGACAAAATTAGAAAAGGTTGACATTCCTTATTTTTACCCGACAACGTACGAACAGTTCCTTGATTTTGGTTAAATGATTTTTGAAGTTTTGTCTTTGAAAAAATGGAATAAAATGGATTCATATTGGTATGATATGGTCCATCATCATTAAAAAATAAGGGATCATTCCTTTTCCCCATATACGAAAAAGCGAATTTTGCTAAATCGATCCTTATAAAATCTCGAATCATACCATTTGTTCTTACTTCAACAAGGGAAGCCCCGGCCTCTTCGATAGAAGAACTTTTTTTGTCTTGGTTCCAATTCAATACTAAACAAGTACGAACTAATTGAATGTTTGTGTCAGAAATTTCCCGAGTGGCTTTGCCATTTCCATAAAAGATATAATTGACAACTTGAAGTCGCACATTATCCCTTTCCTGCAACAGATCCTGAGGGAAAAGTGTTGCTAAATTTATACCATCCGTTATTTCATATGTGACTACGGGTCGAACCAAAACAAAAAACTTTTTTTTCTTGGTAGGGGTGATCCGTTGGACATAGATCCAATTTTTCAAATTTTTTGATTCCTTGGAATTTGTCTTTCCTGGTGGTATCAAAATGCCACTGTGTCGGGATATCTTATCTATTTCCCCAGGAAAATGGATATCTCCAGAAAAAATTTGAAGTTCAATCTTGTTTTTTTTTCTCTCCACTCGGACCACTCCGCCTACTCG